ATGCAAAATTGAAGTGAAGTGGGATAATTTAATGATAATTCCCTACCAACAACATATCTAAAAAATATATATTTTTGTAACAATTTATGTTCTGGAGTTTACATATACTCATATGTTTTGTTATAATTGAAGTGGGGAAATATTTTTTGATTGAAAAAATCAATACTGATTAGTTCTGCCTCAATTTTTCTTTTCTTATGTCATTAGGAAAACACAATTTTGAGATTCAAATCCATGAATCATTCATGAATTCGAAGTAAACAGCCAATAGTTAATGGTTCAAATCGATCGTCTAAAAATACACATTTTATTTCTCAATATAAAAAAAGCTTTCTTTTAGAAAAAGGATTAAGGAAAACAGGAGTTAAAATGCAAGTACAATAAAAATTTAGTAATCCAGGAAATCGTCTATTTTGTATCATTTTGGCGGCATGGCCGAGTGGTAAGGCGGGGGACTGCAAATCCTTTTTCCCCAGTTCAAATCCGGGTGTCGCCTGATCAACATTAACAAAAAACCCGAAACCTCTTCTTTTCTTCTGTTCTACTGATATAACTCGCGGAATTTTTCTCCGGTAGAAGCATAGGAAACAGACCATTGGTGCTTTGTTTATGTAGTCTGAAGGTTTTCTAAAAGAAGGGGTTGTGAATCCTCGCCCGTATCTAGGATTCTTCTAATCTACTGCGGTAGAGGGACTATCAAGACTTTTCCATTCCCTTCTACTACCCTTAACATTAATATTAATTATTCTTAATTATTAAGGAAGTGTCTAATGATTAGATTTTTAATCAGATTGTAGCCCCTGATAGGAAATTCAATTAAAAATTTTGGAAAAGGGCCATTAAGTTGCTTTATATACTACAGACTCGTGAGAATCTATGGGTATTCGGACAGTATTAGATTGGATGAATAATTGACTTTTATAGATATAGAAAGGGGGCAAAAAGAAATAATTCCTTTTCTCCAACCCCAGACCAAGCCCCTACTTTCACAACGGCAGTTGGGGGGAGGTACGGGTTTGTCAAATGAGGAAATAAAAGCCTATAATAGATAGTGATTTCTCTTTTTTATAGATTTTCTCCCCCTCCGTTTTGACTAGAAGGCTAACAAAAAAATAAAAAAATTTAGGCCTAAATTTTTTTATTTTTTTTTATTCCTATTATTCCTACATGTTTCCATTTCCTCGGGATGTTACTACATGTTTGACTTGTGTTTAATCTTTCCCGATTCAAAATCATAATCAATTTATTGGATTGGTTTCTCAATAGTGTTTGGTCATAATCCCTTTTTGACTCGGCGCCATTAATTCCACTATTATTAGTGAGGAATAATGGAATAATTCTTTCGTATTTATAGAGATAGGGAACATAATTCACATGGATATAGTAAGTCTCGCTTGGGCTGCTTTAATGGTAGTCTTTACATTTTCCCTTTCACTCGTAGTGTGGGGGAGAAGTGGGCTCTAGAAGTACTACTACAGGAAGGAACCAAACCGTATCGATTGTTTTATAGCTCGTTTTGCAACGTATTTTGGACTATTTAAAAGAAAAATCTCTGAATTTCAAATCCCACTGGACACCGGACTCCAATGGAGTAATCTATGATATGAATCATACTCTTTCAATCCGTAGGGTTGGACTCCTATTATCTTTATAGATGCATAAAGAAGAAAGCCGGACGGACCCTTTTAAATTGGATTTATTTCCCTCTTTAATGTTCAAAGAGGAAGTCGTTTTGTTAAGTGTATACTCATTTTTCGATGAGAAATGATATAGAAGATAATGGTTGTCTAACGAGAGACTATGCAATAATAAGATCTTGCCTCAGGCGGGTTGCATGTTGGGCGGTTTGGTTTCTAATTTGAGAAAGACAATTTGTGCTTTATCGACTTATTTCATATCTTCATATCACGGTTCGGGCGTTAAAAATAATAAAATAAGTTAAGTAAAGTTTCCTCTTACTTATTAGTAAAAGGAATTCTTATTATTAAGATAAGAAGTATTTCAGATTGATCAGATCAAATAAATGTAGCAAATTGGGTGTTATGTCAATTCCATAGAATATATACAACAATATATAATATATGTAATGTATATATACATATATGAAGAGAATGTTGTAAATTGATCTACATAAACTTAAGCCCTTAATCTTTATTTTAGATTACAACTGACTAAGCGATGGATAGTATGGTAGAAAGAAATAGATGAATCTTTCTACCAGACTACCCATCGCTTAGAATACTGCCAATTCTAATTACCGCCCGCTCAGTTTATTTAAATGAAGACGTGAAATTGGAAATCCTTTTCATTTGACTTCGTCAATTTTTGATAAGAACTCGGAAGGAAAGTTGCATTCAAATTCATTTGAATTAATCATTTTGACTGACTGTTTTTACGTAAATGATAAGTAGAAAAGCCGTAGGAACTAGAATGAATAGTGCAGTAGCAATAAATGCAAGAATATTTACTTCCATAATTTCGTCGGTTTTTTAATTCGCAA